TAATCCTCCTATTCAACTACTTCGACCATTTCCGAACACCTCATAGTATTTTCGGGGCGTCCAAAGAGTCGATCATTTCTGCATGATTTTTTTTTTCTCGTGCACTACCCCTTCCAATGGGTTTCGAAGATAAAAATCCTTTATTGGCATTGGCCCATAAATTGACCATCCAGGTAAATCCATGAATTAAGTTTGATTATTCCTTCTTATTATTATTAAGCATCTGAATCATGAATTGTCTTCTGATGACTCATGAAGCGGATAGATTCTTTTTTTGAAAGAACTGTAAACGGAAAACGAAATCCCCTCGCCCACTACCGGTTGATCTTCAGACCTGCCCCCCCTTTCTTCCATCAACTAAATGGATTCTTAGATCTTCTTCATGAGATTAAGAAAAAAACTCTTTTTAGATTCTAATTTCTATGTATACTAATACTAATAGTAAATTACTAATATTTTTCTATTTCTCTGTTAGAAAAGAGAGGGTTTCCTTTTTTTTACTTCAATACTCAATACAATAACAATATTCAATAAAAAAAATAGGAGACCGGAAATGAGAGTATTTATCTCGCATCCATTCTTCATATGATTGTCGGAACAAATTGGATGCAACGAAATGGAAATTTTTGGTACATCTAGCTATAAATCTAAAGATAGAAATATTATATAGTATATAGTATAGATATATAATATAATAACAAGACGTTGGTCTCTAATAATAAATAAATTAATATTTATCCTGTAATCAAAGAAAGATAGTGAAAAATTTTCTTATCTTGTGACTTAGATTCTTATCTTGTGACTTAGAATAAAAGGTTCTCTGTGGAAGAACGAAATGCCAAGTTATTCCTATAGAACATCTAGGACCAAGACGATTGAATTGGAAATATCGACAAATTCTTGCGGAGTCCAAAGAAAAAAAGGGGGGTCAACTTGTTGCAATTTTATCTCTATTGAATTTGAATATCAGAATAGCGGATATAGTCATGATTCAATGGGTCAGGTCCACTTATTTTTCTTTTATTGATTTCTAATCTTTACAATGGATTTCATTGGCCTAATTGAAAATAGGAATAGTTGGTGATTCAACAGATGACTTATCATTATTCGTGCTAACTATAACTAATATATATACTATAACTCATAACTCATTAGATTATTATTAGATGATGATAATAATATAATATTATACAGTTGTTTTTTATTACTATTAATATTAATTAATTAAAAATTAAATATAATAAAATCAATTTCATAATAATTAATAATTTAATAATATTGCTATTCTTCATATGAATACTACGACTGAAAAAAATACAAAGTCCCCTATCGGATCTGAACCGAGGGCTTACGCCTTACCATGGGATTACTCTACCACTGAGTTAAAAGGAAAGGGCTTGGTTCATTGAATTCCTGAACGGGTCACTGTACTATGTAAGTAAAATCTTCTTATCTTCTTTCTTCTTATAATTATATTTATTTATTATTTATATATAAGATAAGAAGATATATATATACCTACTTCTTTCTTTTATAATATATATATATAAGATATAAGATAAGATTATTATATTATATATAAGAATTTAATTTAATAAGATTTAATTAATAATATATTTATATTTAAAAATTATATATATAAGTATTAAGTATAAGATAATATATAAGAAGCCCGTCTACACATATCCAGAAGCCCCTCGACAAAAGATCCATTTATATACAATAATTGCATTGTAGCGGGTATAGTTTAGTGGTAAAAGTGTGATTCGTTCTATTAACCCCCTTAATAGTTAAGGGGTCTTTCGGTTTCATTCATATTCCGATCAAAAACTTTATTTCATTAAAAGGATTAAATCCTTTACCTTTCAATGACACATTCAAGGAAAAATATAAATTTTCGGCATTTTTATCCAAAAGTAAATTAAAAAATAAAAACTTGGATTATGAAATTGTGAAACAAAATTTTAAAATTGGATCCATACTTCCAATTGAATGAGTATGAATAAAGAATCCATGGATGAAGATAGACAAGTAGATTTCTAATTTCTAATCGTAACTAAATCTTCAATTTTTGTTTTGATTTGTATCGAATAAATTGAAGCAAAATAGCTATTAAATAATGTCTTTAGTTTACTAGAGACATCGACATATTATTTTAGCTCGGTGGAAATAAAATACTTTTCCTTAGGACCCTCTCAAATAGAAATAGAGAACGAAGTAACTAGAAAGGTTGTTAGAATCGCCTTCTTCTAGAGGGATCATCTAGAAAGCGAGTCGTTTTGAATTGGATTGGATATATTCAAACAAAAAGCTGACATAGATGTTATGGGTATCATTTTTTGTAAGATGGGTATCATTTTTTTGTAAGTTGGTTCACATCTTAAATCTAGCAATATATCCATTTTCCATAAAGGAGCCGAATGAAACCAAAGTTTCATGTTCGGTTTTGAATTAGAGACGTTAAAAATGATGAATCGACGTCGACTATAACCCCTAGCCT